CCAAAAAAACTACATGAAAAAAAAAAGAGGCAAGAAATTTTGAAGTTAGAAATACTTAAAGAGAAAGAAGATAAAGACCTCTTCTGGTTTGAAAAACCTCTTGTGAATCTTCTTTTCGACTATAAACGATGTAATCGTCCATTGAGATATATAAAAAAAAATGTCTTTCAAAATGCTGTAAGAAATGAAATGTCACAATATTTTTTTCACGTATGTCCAGTTGATGGAAAACAAATAATATCTTTTACATATCCACCCAGTTTATCGATTTTTTTGGAAATGATGCAAAGAAAGATGTCTTTGTGTACGACCGAAAAACTATCCCCCGAAGATCTGTATAATCATTGGGTTTATACCAATGAACAAAAAAGGTACAGCTTGAGCAATGAATTCATAAACCGAATAGAAGTTCTAAACAAGGGATCTCTTACTATGGATGTGCTTGAAAAAAGGACCAGATTGTATAATGATAAAAATAACCAAGAAGATCAAATTAAGAATAACCAAGAATGCTTGCCTAGAGTGTATGATCCTTTTTTAAACGGACCATATCGTGGAACAATAAAAAAAGTGTATTCACGTTCAATGGTGGATGACTCAATCACTTCGACAGAAGATTCTATAGGAATGGTTTGGATAAATAAGATTCATGATAGGCTTCCTACTGATTACCAAAAACTTGAACATAAAATGGATACATTTAATGGAGAATCATTATCGACAGACATTGGTCCTTTCTTGACCTCTATCAGTGAATTAGCTAGGAAATCAACAACTGGTTTTAGTCTTCATTTTAAAAAGCTTGTTTTAATATCCGAACAAAGAAGATTTGATTCAGAAAATAAAACAAAATGTTTGAAATTTCTATTCGATGTAATTACAACTGATCCAAATAATCAAACAATTCAAAATAAATCTATTGGAATAGAAGAAATCGGTAAAAAGATTCCTCGACGATCATACAAATTGATCAATTCTTTTGAAGAGCGGGAGGAGGAAAATGAGGAAGAATCAACAGAAAATCATGGGATTCGTTCAAGAAAAGCCAAACGTGTGGTAATTTATACTGATAAGGCGGATCCGGATCAGAATACCAATACTGATACTAGTACCAGTACTAATAGTGATCAAGCAGAGGAGTTGGCTTTGGTACGTTACTCGCAACAATCAGATTTTCGTCGGGATATAATAAAAGGATCCATGCGCGCTCAAAGACGTAAAATAGTGACTTGGGAAATGTTTCAAGCGAATGTGCATTCCCTGCTTTTTTTGGACAGAATAGACAAAACTTTTTTTTTTTCTTTTGATATCTCCCGAACAATGAATCTCATTTTTAGAAATTGGATAGATACAGGACCGAAATTCAAAACTTCGGATTCTGAGGAGGAAGAGGCAAAAGAAAAGGCAAAAAAAATTGCGGATAAAAAAAACGAGAATGAAAGGATAGCAATAGCAGAAACTTGGGATACTATTATATTTGCTCAAGCAATAAGAGGTACTATGTTAGTAACCCAATCGATTCTTAGAAAATACATCATATTGCCTTCATTGATAATAGCTAAAAACCTCGGCCGTATGTTCTTATTTCAATTCCCCGAGTGGTACGAGGATTTGAAGGAGTGGAATAGAGAAATGCATGTTAAATGCACCTATAATGGTGTTCAATTATCAGAAACAGAATTTCCGAAAAACTGGTTAACAGATGGTATTCAGATAAAAATCCTATTTCCTTTCTGTCTGAAACCCTGGCGCAAATCCAAACTACGATCCCATCATAGAGATCCAATCCAAAAGAAAGGGAAAACAGAAAATTTTTGTTTTTTAACAATCTGGGGAAGGGAAACCGAACTACCTTTTGGTTCTGCCCGACAACAACCTTCCTTTTTTGAACCTATTTATAATGAATTCGAAAAAAAAAAGAGAAAAGTGAAAAAAAAAAGTTTTCTAGTTCTAAGAGTTTTCAAAGAAAAAACAAAACAGTTTATAAAGGTCTCAAAAGAAAAAACAAGATGGATTATCAAAACGGTTCTATTTTTAAAAAGAATAATAAAAGAGTTTGCAAACGTAAATCCAATTTTTTTATTTGTATTGAAGAAAGTATATGAACCGAATGAAAATGGAAAAGATTCCATAATCATAAGCAGTAATAAAACTGTTCCTGAATCGACCATTCGAATTAGATTCATGGATTGGGCAAATTATTCACTGACAGAAAAAAAAAGGAAAGATCTGTCTGATAGAACAACCCTAATCAGAAATCAAATAGAAAGGGGTGCAAAAGACAAAAGAAAAATATTTCTAACTCCGGATATAAATATTAGTCCTAACGATACAAGTTGTGGTGATAAAAGATCGGAATCGCAGAAACATATTTGGCAGATATCAAAAAGAAGAAGTAACAGATTCATATTCATACGCAAATGGCACTATTTTTTGACATTTTTCAACGAAAGAATATACATACATATCTTTCTATGTACTGTTAATGTTTCTAGAGTCAATGTACAACTTTTCCTTGAATCAACAAAAAAGATTATCGATAAATACATTCACAATGATGAAAAAAATAAAGAAGGGATTGATGAAACAAATCAAAAAAAAGTGCACTTTATTTCGACTATAAAAAAGTCTCTTTCTGATATTCGTAATAATAAATCAAAGATTTCTGGTGACCTATATTCCTTTTCACAAGCATCTGTATTTTACAAATTATCACAAATCCAAGCTATTAATAAGAAGTATCATTTGAGATCTCTACTTCAATATCGCGAAGCATATCTTATTCTTAAGGATAGAATCAGGAATTTTTTTGGAACACGAAGAATATTAGATTCCAAATCAAGGCATAAAAAATTTCCGAATTCTGGAATGAATGAATGGAAAAACTGGTTAAGGGGTCATTATCAATACAATTTATCTCAGGCTAGGTGGTCTAAATTAGTACCGCAAAAATGGCGAACTAGGGTCAATCGGCGTCGTACGATTCAAAATAAAGACTCAAAAAAGAATTCATATGAAAAAGCCCAATTCATTCATTACGAGAAAAAAAATGATTATGAAGTGAATTCATTGACGAGCAAAAAAGAAAAATTAAAAAAAAACTACAGATATGATCTTTTTTCATATAAATATATTCATTATGGGGATAGGAAAGACTCATATATTTATCCATCCTCATTACAAGTAAACGAGGACCGAGAGATTCCATATAATTACAACACACCTAAAATTGAACCATTTTATGTACTGGGGGATATATCTATTAGTGATTATCTAGGAGAAGAGTATATTATTGGTACGGGTAAAAGTACGGATAGAAAATATTTGGAGTGGAAAATTTTCGATTTATTTCTTAGAAAGAATATCGATATTGAGTCCTGGCCCGATACGGATACCGGGACCAACATTAATAAAATGACTAAGACCGAGACTGATTATTATCAAATGATTGATAAGAAAGATCTTTTCTATCTCACGATTCATCAAGAAATCAACCCACCCAACCAAAAAAAAAACTTTTTTTTGATGGGAATGAATAAAGAAATGCTATATCGTCCCATATTAAATACGAAATCTTGGTTCTTCTCAGAATTTGTGCCACTTTATGATGCATATAAGATCAAACCGTGGATTATACCAATCAAATTACTTCTTTTCATTTTTAATGGAAATGAAAACATTAGTGAAAACAAAAACATTAATGGAAATCAAAAAAAGGATCTTCGTATATCATCTAATCAAAAAGAATATCTTGAATTAAAGAATCGAAATCAAGAAGAAAAAGAACAGCTCGGCCACGGAAATATTGGCTCAGACGCACGAAAACGACAAAAAGATTTTGAAAAGGATTACACGGAATCAGACATTCAAAAACGTGAAAAGAAAGGACAACCCGAGAGTAACAAGAAAGCAAAACTAGAGTTATTCCTGAAAAAATATTTGCTTTTTCAATTGAGATGGGATGATCCTTTGAATCACAGAATTTTCAATAATGTTAAGGTATATTGTTTCCTGCTTAGACTAATAAATGCAAAGGAAATTGCTATATCCTCTATTCAAGGAGGAGAAATGCACCTGGATGTAATGTTAATTCAGACGAATCTAACTCTTCCAGAATTGATAAAAAAGGGAATATTGATTCTCGAACCAGTACGTCTGTCTATAAAATGGGATAGACAATTTATTATGTATCAAACCATAGGTATCTCATTGGTCCATAATAATAAATGCCAAACTAATGGAAGATATCGAGAAAAAAGATATGTTGATGAGAATTATTTCAATGGACCCATTGTACAACATAAAAAGATGCTTGTGAATAGAGACGAAAATCATTATGATTTGCTTGTTCCTGAAAATATTCTATCCCCTAGGCGTCGTAGAGAATTGAGAATTCTAATTTGTTTCAATTCCGGAAATAGGAATGTTATGGATAGAAATCCGGTATTTTTCAATGACAACAATGTAAGGAACTGGGGGCAATTTTTGGATGAGGACAAGCATATTGATACAGATATAAATAAATTCATTCAATTCAAATTGTTTCTTTGGCCCAATTATCGATTAGAGGATTTAGCTTGTATGAATCGCTACTGGTTTGATACCAATAATGGCAGCCGTTTCAGTATGTCAAGGATACATATGTATCCACGATTCGGAATTAGTTGATGGTTGGTACATTTCCTATATATCAGGTGTCGGGTCTGGTATATGAATGTACACACACGCTGTGTTACATTCTAATACATGATACCGATTCAATAACGTCTCAATTGGATTGAATCTAGAAATGATTCGGCAGAATCTTCTTAGGTCAAAATAATTTTCTTTTGTGGGTACAGAAATTGCCCTTCTATCGAATCAAATTACAAATTGTACTTACAATTCATTTGAATTTAATTTTGATTTGATTTGATAGAATCAAAGTAATATATGAATAAATCCAGATTATTGGGTGTATCAGATCAAAATAACTGGCATTATTATTATTCCTGATTGGTAAAATCCATATCTGTGGAAAAAAAAAAAAAGAGAGACAAATTTAATTTTTATGGTTATGGTCAAAAATTCATTCATCTCAGTTATTCCGAAAGAAGAAAAAAGCAAAGGGTCTGTTGAATTTCAAGTAATCAGTTTCACCAATAAGATACAGAGACTTACTTCACATTTTGAATTGCACAGAAAAGATTATTTATCTCAGATAGGTTTGCGGAAAATTCTGGGAAAACGTCAACGACTGCTGGCTTATTTGTCAAAGAAAAATAGAGTGCGTTATAAAAAATTAATCGATCAATTAGATATTCGGGAACCAAAAACTCGTTAATTTGAAGATTATTTGAATTCTTTGGTTTATTAGATCTTGAATTTTGATGAACCTCATTTATTTCGTTTTCGGCAATTCATAGAATAATGGATCGGAGAAGAAAACATATGAATGTACCGGCTACAAGAAAAGACCTCATGATAGTTAATATGGGTCCTCACCACCCATCAATGCATGGTGTTCTTCGACTTATCGTTACTCTAGATGGTGAAGATGTTATTGACTGTGAACCCGTATTGGGTTATTTACACAGAGGGATGGAAAAAATTGCGGAAAACCGAACAATTATACAATATCTTCCTTATGTAACACGTTGGGATTATTTAGCTACTATGTTCACAGAGGCAATAACGGTAAATGCACCAGAACAATTAGGAAATATTCAAGTACCCAAAAGAGCCAGCTATATCAGAGTAATTATGCTGGAGCTGAGTCGTATAGCTTCTCATTTATTATGGCTTGGACCTTTTATGGCAGATATCGGTTCACAGACTCCCTTCTTCTATATTTTCAGAGAAAGGGAATTGCTATATGACCTATTCGAAGCTGCTACAGGTATGCGAATGATGCATAATTATTTCCGTATCGGGGGAGTCGCTGCTGATCTACCTCATGGCTGGATAGATAAATGTTTGGATTTCTGCGATTATTCTTTAACAGGAATTGTTGAATATCAAAAGCTTATTACGCAAAATCCCATTTTTTTGGAACGAGTTGAAGGGGTGGGCATTATTGGTGGGGAGGAAGCAATAAATTGGGGTTTATCGGGACCAATGCTACGAGCTTCCGGAATCCAATGGGATCTTCGTAAAGTTGATCATTATGAGTGTTACGATGAATTCGATTGGGAAGTCCAGTGGCAAAAAGAAGGAGACTCATTAGCTCGTTATTTAGTACGAATCAATGAAATGACGGAATCCATAAAAATTATTCAACAGGCTCTAGAAGGAATTCCGGGGGGGCCCTATGAGAACTTAGAAGTTCGACGCTTTGATAGAGCAAGTGATTCCGAATGGAATGGTTTTGAATATCGATTCATTAGTAAAAAGCCTTCTCCCACTTTTGAATTGTCGAAACAAGAACTTTATGTGAGAGTAGAAGCCCCAAAGGGAGAATTGGGAATTTTTCTGATAGGGGATAATAGTGTTTTTCCCTGGAGATGGAAAATTCGTCCACCTGGTTTCATCAATTTGCAAATTCTTCCTCAGCTAGTTAAAAGAATGAAATTGGCTGATATCATGACGATACTAGGTAGTATAGATATCATTATGGGAGAAGTTGATCGTTGAAATGATAATTGATACGACAGAAGTACAAGCTATCAATTCTTTTTCCAGATCGGAATCCTTAAAAGAGGTCTATGACCTCTTATGGCTGCTTGTCCCTATTTTTACTCCTGTATCGGGAATCACAATAGGCGTACTCGTGATTGTGTGGTTAGAAAGAGAAATATCTGCAGGGATACAACAACGTATCGGGCCTGAATATGCCGGCCCCTTGGGAATTCTTCAAGCTCTAGCAGATGGGACCAAACTACTTTTGAAAGAGGATCTTCTCCCATCTAGAGGAGATGTTCGTTTATTCAGTATGGGGCCATCTATAGCGGTCATATCAATTCTACTAAGCTATTTAGTAATTCCTTTTGGCTATCGCCTTGTTCTAGCCGATCTCAGTATAGGCGTTTTTTTATGGATCGCTATTTCCAGTATTGCTCCTATTGGACTTCTTATGTCAGGATATGGATCGAATAATAAATATTCCTTTTCAGGTGGTCTACGAGCTGCTGCTCAATCTATTAGTTATGAAATACCATTAACTCCGTGTGTGTTATCAATATCTCTACGTGTGATTCGTTGGAACATGAACCTTTACCCCTTTCCTTTATTTCCAGGAAAGGGGTTGGATGTGTTGAATAGATACCTTTCTCTTTTTATTCATCATTCGGGTCGATGAGTTAAACCAGATAGTTATATGAGTGAAACAAAACAGCTTATGAATTTGCAGTAAGAAGATTGATTCTCATTCCCTATGTACGAGAGTAAAGTGGAAGTAAACATAAGCGGTCGAAACTGTTTACCCCAAGATTGGTTGATTAGTCATCATGACTTGAAGCGGGTGCAAAAGATCAACTGTATGGAGTTTCTACTATTGTATTGTATGTTGTTGTATGTTGTATGTATTACCATATCGGGGATCAATCAAAAATGAGTGGACGGTTAGGAACACGAAGGTACACAAAGGATTAGTGATGAAGATAATGTAAGGTATCCAAAGGGGTATTTCTGCATAACATAAAAGGAATCATAATGAGGGCTTTAAGTTCGTAGAAATGATCAAGCAGTACTTCCTCACGATTCCGATCCAGAGTATGCTTCTATCCACTGATTAAATAAATGACTGTCGAGAACGAAGTAATCCTTTGATTTTATTTTTTAGAAACCCCCCTTCTGAGTGAGAAAGAAGAACAGGAACGAAAGAAATGGAATGCAATAGGAAAACTGAATAATAAGAGATCTTTGTTTATTCTTTCTTTCCTCAATCCTATCCATATTCATACGGATAGAATTCTTATAATGATTTATCAACTATAACTCATGAATTAGTGTCTAATTATTTTTCGTACGAAAAGTATGGGTCGAAATATCTATTGAAACAACGAGTATTTTATTGAAGGATTAAGTTATTACTGAACTAAAAGAATTCTAAGTCTAATTAGAAAATAAAGGATGAGATCAATTCGGAAGCGCTTTTTTGATTATGGCGGACGGAATTCCATTGGTCTAATTCGGGACTCTTCGATACATCGTTACTCTAATCTACACTACAAACATGCCTAGGTAATAATGAACCAGTCCTTAGATTTATTTGTGGCCATCGAGGAGCCGTATGAAGCTGAGGTCTCATGTGCGGTTCTGGAATAGCGATGGGAATAGTGATGTTATCATCGACTATGATTATCTAACAGTTCAAGTACAGTTGATATAGTTGAGGCACAGTCAAAATATGGGTTTTGGGGGTGGAATCTGTGGCGTCAACCTATAGGGTTTATAGTTTTTCTAATTTCTTCCCTAGCGGAATGTGAAAGATTACCTTTTGATTTACCAGAAGCAGAGGAGGAATTAGTAGCAGGTTATCAAACCGAATATTCAGGTATTAAATCTGGTTTATTTTACGTTGCTTCTTACCTAAATCTACTAGTTTCTTCATTATTTGTAACAGTTCTTTACTTGGGCGGGTGGAATTTCTCTATTCCGTACATATTCATTTCTGAACCTTTTGGAATAAATAAAACAGGTGGAGTCTTTGGAATGACAGTTGGTATCCTTATTACATTAGCTAAAGCTTATTTGTTCCTGTTCATTCCTATCACAACAAGATGGACTTTACCTAGGATGAGAATGGACCAGCTATTAAACCTTGGGTGGAAATTTCTTTTACCTATTTCTCTAGGTAATCTATTATTAACAACTTCTTCCCAACTCGTTTCGCTATAACAAAATATGATATTCTAGATTCATAACCTATCTAGAGCAAGAGAAAGAAACATCAAACTATTCATGGATATCCACGATATGTTCCCTATGGTGACTGGGTTCATGAATTATGGTCAACAGACAATACGAGCTGCAAGGTATATTGGTCAAAGTTTCATAATTACCTTATCTCACGTGAATCGTTTACCTGTGACTATTCAATATCCTTATGAAAAATCGATCACATCGGAGCGTTTTCGTGGTCGAATCCATTTTGAATTTGATAAATGCATTGCTTGTGAAGTATGTGTTCGGGTATGCCCCATAGATCTACCCGTTGTTCATTGGAGATTGGAAACGGATATTAGAAAGAAACGATTGCTTAATTATAGTATTGATTTTGGAATCTGTATATTTTGTGGTAATTGTGTCGAGTATTGTCCAACAAACTGTTTATCAATGACTGAAGAATATGAACTTTCTACTTATGATCGTCACGAATTGAATTATAATCAAATTGCTTTGGGTCGGTTACCAATGTCAGTAATTGGAGATTACACAATTCGAACAATTACGAATTCGACTCCAATCAAAATAATCAGGGGTAAACCTCTTGATTCAAAAACGATTACCAATTACTAAGATTCCGTTTTGATCTAAAGTAAAGGAGTGAGGCTTCTTTCATTTTGATAGGTCAGTAAATAACTATTGATTGGTGAGAATCAAGGCTTGATTTTGATTTAGAATGGATTCATAGATCTGTGATGATTTCAAAATATACAATTTCGAAACTACTCTTTCAGATACAGTAGCGGGATTGATCCAATAACTGTATCTATATAAATCTACACCCCTTTAGGATTCAATTAGGAACGTATCATATACAAGAAAAAAAAATAAGGTAACCTCTTTTTTCTTGGATCGGTTAGTAAGTTTATGAAATATTTCGATTTATTTATCTCTTTTTTTACACATAATGGATTTACCTGGACCAATACATGATATTCTTTTAGTATTTCTGGGATCAGGTCTTATATTAGGAGGTCTGGGGGTGGTCTTACTTACCAACCCAATTTATTCTGCTTTTTCATTGGGATTGGTTCTTGTTTGTATATCCTTATTCCATATTCCATCTAACTCCTATTTTGTAGCTGCTGCACAGCTCCTTATTTACGTAGGAGCTGTAAATGTTTTAATCCTATTTGCTGTGATGTTCATGAATGGTTCAGAATATTACAACGATTTCTATCTTTGGACCGTTGGGGATGGGGTCACTTCACTGGTTTGTACAAGTATTCTTTTTTCACTAATTACTACTATCTCGGATACGTCGTGGTACGGGATTGTTTGGACTACAAGATCAAATCAGATTATAGAGCAGGACCTAACAAGTAACGTTCAACAAATTGGGATTCATTTATCAACAGATTTTTACCTTCCATTTGAACTCATTTCTATAATTCTTTTAGTTGCTTTGATAGGTGCAATTGCTATGGCCCGGCAGTAAAGTAATTAAGTAATAAATACTTAGATCCAAAATAAAATAAATAAAGTCTTGTTTTGTTCTATGTTATCACATCCATTTTCCTTCAGTTCCATTTTCATATTCTATTGTTCATATATGAAATTGAAAGGGGTTTAGTTCGATCCATTACTAATACCTTACTTTGTTTCGTACTTAATTTATATTCTAATCAAATCGGTGAAATTGTTGTTCATATTGAAATGAATCAAGATTGATGAGGGGTTGGTCAATGATGACCGAACATGTACTTATTTTGAGTGCCTATTTATTTTCTATCGGTATTTATGGATTGATCACAAGTCGAAACATGGTTAGAGCACTTATGTGTCTTGAACTTATACTGAATGCGGTTAATATAAATCTCGTAACATTTTCTGATTTGTTTGATAGTCGTCAATTAAAAGGAGATATTTTCTCGATTTTTGTTATAGCTATTGCAGCCGCTGAAGCAGCTATTGGGCCGGCTATTGTTTCATCGATCCATCGTAACAGAAAATCAACTCGTATCAATCAATCGAATTTGTTGAATAAATAGTATTAATGATATAAATAAAGACAGATATCTACAATATATTCACTAATTTAGAACTAGCATGTATGATTCGTATGACCATGCTTGTTGAAACGTAAGAAATCAAAGTATCTTGGCCCTTGCTCATGAACAGATCCAGAAATAGATCGATTATCAAAAAAATTCTGGTAAACCACTGATTCGTCTGGCGTCTACAACATAATATATATAATTCAATTACTAATGAAGCCAGATCGAAAATTCATAAAGTTCAAAAAATTTATAGATCCAATGTCGCATTCAGTAAAGATTTATGATACATGTATAGGGTGTACTCAATGTGTACGAGCCTGCCCCACAGATGTATTGGAAATGATACCTTGGGACGGATGTAAAGCTAAACAAATTGCTTCTGCTCCAAGAACAGAGGACTGTGTAGGTTGTAAGAGATGTGAATCCGCTTGTCCAACAGATTTCTTGAGTGTTCGGGTTTACTTATGGCATGAGACAACTCGCAGCATGGGTCTAGCTTATTGATACGTTCTAGAAAAATCCACTTGAATCCATTTGATTCCTCTTTACCGACAAAAACCCGTACTCGAGAAATTATTCCGAGCGCGGGTTTTTCTGGTCAAAGTCTATCTTGTCTTTACCACGAGTTATTTTCCTTGGTTAACAATAATTGTTGTTTTGCCGATATCCGCGGGTTCGTCAATTTTCTTTCTCCCTCGTAGAGGGAATAAAAATAAGGTGGTTCGGTGGTATACTATTTGTATATGTTTATTAGAACTCCTTCTAACGACCTATGCGTTCTGTTATCATTTCCAATTGGACGATCCATTAATCCAATTAGAGGAGGCTTATAAATGGATAAATACTTTTGATTTTCACTGGAGACCGGGAATCGATGGACTTTCCATAGGACCCATTTTACTGACGGGATTCATCACTACTTTAGCTACTTTAGCGGCTCGGCCAGTTACTAGAGATTCGCGATTGTTCCATTTCCTGATGTTAGCAATGTATAGTGGTCAAATAGGATCATTTTCCTCTCGAGACCTTTTACTTTTTTTCCTCATGTGGGAATTAGAATTAATTCCTGTTTACCTACTTGTATCCATATGGGGAGGGAAGAAACGTCTGTACTCAGCTACAAAGTTTATTTTGTACACAGCGGGGGGTTCTATTTTTCTCTTAATGGGAGTTCCGGGTATGGGTTTATATGGCTCCAATGAGCCAACATTAAATTTTGAAACATTAGCTAATCAATCATATCCTTTGGGATTGGAAATAATATTCTATTTTGGCTTCCTTATTGCTTATGCTGTCAAATCGCCGATTATACCCCTACATACATGGTTACCAGATACCCATGGAGAAGCACATTACAGTACATGTATGCTTCTAGCGGGAATCTTATTAAAAATGGGAGCGTATGGATTGGTTCGGATCAATATGGAATTATTACCCCATGCTCATTCTATATTTTCTCCCTGGTTGATGATAGTAGGAGCGATTCAAATAATCTATGCAGCTTCAACTTCTTTCGGTCAACGCAATTTAAAAAAGAGAATAGCCTATTCCTCCGTATCTCATATGGGTTTCACACTTATAGGAATTGGTTCCATAACCGATACGGGAATCAATGGAGCCATTTTACAAATAATCTCTCATGGATTTATTGGTGCTGCACTTTTTTTCTTGGCAGGAACGAGCTACGATAGAATACGTCTTGTTTATCTCGACGAAATGGGAGGAATAGCTATCCCAATGCCAAAAATATTTACCATGTTCAGTAGCTTCTCGATGGCTTCTCTTGCATTGCCAGGAATGAGTGGTTTTGTTGCGGAATCCGTAGTATTTTTTGGAATAATTACTAGCCCGAAATATCTTTTAATGCCAAAAATACTAATTACTTTCGTAATGGCAATTGGAATGATATTAACTCCTATTTATTCATTATCTATGTCACGTCGGATGTTCTATGGCTACAAGCTATTCAACGTTCCAAACTCTTATTTTTTCGATTCTGGACCACGAGAACTATTTGTTTCGGTCTGTATCTTTCTACCTGTAATAGGTATTGGTATTTATCCTGATTTTGTTCTCTCGCTATCAATTGACAGGATAGAAGCTATTCTATCTATTTATTTTCATAAATAGTTTTCATTAATAAGACATTACATTAATGTAAAAGAACTGTGTGATTTTTAAAAGCGTTCACTGTATAATGCAATGAAAGAAAAAAAAAAAAAATGAAGTGAATTATAATCAGATACATCTAAAGTTTTTTCGAACCATTTGAATCAAGTAGTGATTCAAATGGTTCGAAAAAACTTGCACAAACCTTCTTTATATAATATACGGGACGATGTTCCTATGTATTCTTCAGGCCCTTTCTTCAATTAGTTGTTAATGTGAATGAACCATAACTATGGAGTCCTATTCCTAATAGATTGACCCCAAAATAGCATATCCAAATTATAAGAAATCCTATAGAAGCCACAATTGCCGAATCCACACCCTGAAAGCTCTGATTTGTTCTACTATGTAAATAAATCGCGAATATGGTCCAAGTAATAAATGCCCAAGTTTCCTTGGGGTCCCAATTCCAATAAGACCCCCATGCCTCATTAGCCCATACTGCTCCCGAAAGAATACCTATGGTTAAAAAAGTAAACCCTAGACTAATGACACGATAACTACACTGATCTAATTGTTGAGTTAATTGATACCTGTGATAATTTATAAATGAAAGAAAAGAAGTGTTTTGTAAAACACTTCTTTTTTCATTCACAAAGGAAAATGACCCAATTAATAAATGATTGCTTTTGCGAAGAATATCTAGGTTTTTTCGAAATGTAATGACTAAAAGAGCTACGGATAATAACGATCCACATAAAAGAGCTGCATAACTCAATAACATCATACTTACGTGCATCATTAACCACTGGGATTGTAGAGCAGGTACTAATATTGCAGATTGATGCATTTCGGTTGAAAGACCCGAAGTGGCAAAGCCTTGGGTAAAAATAGCACTTGGCGCGGTTATTGCGCTTAAATAACTTTTCTGGTTCCGTCTTTTAGGAAACATATGAATAATGGAGAAACTCCACGAAAGAAACATTAAAGATTCATATAAATTGCTTAACGGCAAATGTCTCGAATAAATCCAACGAGTAACTAATAATCCTGTTATACAGAAAAAGGTAGCCATCATGGCTTTTTCTGACAAATCAAATAGTACTACGGTTTGATGGACTAATAAGGTCATCAAATGAATCGTAATAACAATTGAAATGATAGAAAAAGAGATGTGAGTTAATATATGTTCTAAAGTGGCAAATATCATAATTTTTTTTTTAGGGGGGTATCCCCAATTACGGAATGGAAATCCGGAATTGAATTCATTATAGGATCTATTGTGCCTTTTTTAGAGGATGCCGCCACTCGGACTCGAACCGAGATGCTCTAGCACTGCTTCCTAAGAGCAGCGTGTCTACCAATTTCACCATGGCGGCTTCATCGAAATAATCATAGTCCATATGATGTTCAATCGTCGAGATTGAGGGATTTAATGCAATCTATTTTAGGAAATGTTAGAATCGATGAATAAAGACCCGTTCAAATAAATATTTAAACGCTCAATAATCCTTAGTATCGTGGCAGGAGGTCATTTTAAACAGCGGGCTTTTCCGTATTATAAGTTCTTCTGGAATAGTTGGAACTAGACGGTTATGCCCTGAGTCCGGGTATAGAACTAAGAATTTATTTTTCTCATTTTTTGACGATTCATTTCTCATTTATCTGATTTGATAGATCCGAAACGAAAAAGATTCATTTTTCAATGAACAAAATAAAACAATATTTTTTATATATCACAACTTCATCACTACACCCAAAGGATTTCTATAAAAATTTGGATAGTTTGGTATCAAAGATGTATTAATGATTGGGATCTTCATTGTATACATAACATAATTTGTGTGAGGATTTACCAAACCCATTAGGTATTGGACCGGGCATATCGTATAACAAAAGAGTTTCAATCTTTATTGGAATTCTACTGTATGTACTTTAATGTACTTTAACTTAGAAAACTTAGAAAATAAAAATGAAACTGATAAGATCTCTTTATATATAGATTTGAAATCTAATATTAATAGATAAAATAATTTAGATATTAGATCTAGATATATCGATTGATCGATCCTCCAGCTCAAACATGGGATAGGATCCATTGGGGTTGGATTACGTAAGATTGACTCATTCTTTAGTACATAAATATCGATCTAAATGGGATCCTGGCAGTTTTATTATTTTTTTTTTTTTTTTCTGTTCGAAATAAGAGGGAGTCCTTGTAGATATGTAGTGATTCAGAGAGCTACAAATCAAAGTTTTAAAATGTATATTTTAATCAATTAGTTTCAATAATCCATTGACTTTGACTATGAATCTTATCCCCGCCTTACTTTGGAACAAAAAAGGGGGCTCTAACCTCGTTCATACTTGTTTCAGATTTTCCAAAAATCTTAATGATGTATAACTATTGGAGATACATAATCCAATAAGCCAATCCCTTCCTAAGAAAAAAAGTAAGAGTTTTTTTATTGTGAAAAATGAATCGATGGGGAAAGTTACAATCCCCATCTCGCGAATTATAAAAACCAATCAATGAAAGGTGAAACCTTGTATTTTGTGTCTAACTACTTCTTTCTTTTTTCTTTTTTTTTTTCAAACACAAAAAGAAATCATTTTTAGAACCTAGTATACAGAATAATTTTTATTCTACATACCACAACAGCTAGTTCTATCTCATATTGATGAGTTCAAAACATTAGTTAATGTGAATTCTTCATCTTATAAATTGAATCATCCAATTCATCGAGTCATGCTGATTCAGATTCAGATCATTCCAAGGCTTTATTACTTGTTTGTCGCACAAAAAAACTTTTTGAATGCCCGGTAGAAATAGATTTAGCTAAAGATAAAGCTTTTGCCGCGGCCTGATATCCCCTTCCTTTCCAAATATTTCTACGAATATGCTTTTTTGACAGAGAAGTACGTTTCTTTGGAACCGCCATTTCAAAATAAAAGGGTCACTCATTTTTATAGTTGGACGTGAAAGACATTTATTGTTCAATTCAAAATAGATTGTTCTTTCTATTAACTATTCATTATCTATCTTTATTCCATAGCCGATACTTATGCTTACTTCATAACATAGAAAAGTATGGATACAGATAGATGAGCATCGCATATGGTATCATTAAAGATAAAAAAAGAAATGAAATAGAAGAAAAAAGAAAAAACGATGTGATTTTCAAGGGAATTTTGTTTTTTCACATTTCCATTACATCCAATGTTCGAAGAAAGAATAATTTGTACTGATTGGGGGCTTCATATCTTTATTCAATCTATGTCTACGGGCGGGATCTACTACCGTTGAATCGGATGCCATTGATAAGAATTAAAAAGGTTCCAATTCATATCTCAGTCTATTTAGATAATATATATATATATTATAAATGTTATATTTAATAAATCGAAAAGCTTAAGAACCCTTTCCTAATTTAGGAAACCAATAATGAATGTAACCTTTTCTATTAATTGATCAAGCTCGGAGATAGAGTCCACATAATTAAAATTGAAATTAAATCAAAGTAGTTAATCCGTTAAACAATACATTACTTGATAAAATAAAGGGAATTTGAGTAATTTCTCATTTTAGTTCTATGCGAAGTGACAAGTATTCTAGGATTTTTCATAAACACATAAACATAAGTTTGTTTTATTGGACTAGAAGCCAATCAATTCCAGAATTAGTTAATGACTCCGAAGAAACTAAATAAAAACTAGGTTTATTGGATCGAGTTATTGGCAGATCCTACGATACATATCAGAATAAAGTACTTGAATTTTTGGTATCATTCTTTTTCCTTACTATAATTGATATAAATATGGATAGAAATCACCGTATCGTATGTATATAGTAGAATAATTGAAAATTTCATATTTTTTATCTTAATAAATATCTTCGTTAATAACTAGGTAGTAGCTTTTAACTAGTAACTTGGTTATTTGAAGAATTGTAACTTCTTCATTTGAATTTTTTTTTTTTTTTTTTATTTGATTATTGCTCCTTCCGGAAGAAATAAGGGCTGGTGAATGGGAAACAATTAATAAGAATAAAAAAAATAAAGTTTGATTTTCTTATGGAACATACATATCAATATGCATGGATCATACCTTTCGCTCTACTTCCAGTTACTATGTCAATAGGGTTGGGACTTCTGCTTGTTCCGACCGCAACAAAAAATTTGCGTCGTATGTGGACTTTTCCTAGTGTTTCATTGCTAAGTATAGTTATGGTTTTTTCGTCCGATCTGTCTATTCAACAGATAAATGGCAGTTCTATCTATCAACATCTATGGTCTTGGACCATCAATACTGATTTTTCCTTAGAGTTCGGCTACTTGATCGATCCACTTACTTCTATTATGTCAATACTAATCACTACGGTTGGAATCATGGTTCTTATTTATAGTGACAATTATATGTCTCATGATCAAGGATATTTGAGATTTTTTGCTTATATGAGTTTTTCCAATACTTCCATGTTGGGATTAGTTACTAGTTCCAATTTGATACAAATTCATATTTTTTGGGAACTAGTGGGAATGTGTTCGTATTTATTAATAGGTTTTTGGTTCACACGACCGGCTGCCGCAAATGCTTGTCAAAAAGCGTTTGTAACTAATCGTGTAGGGGATTTTGGGTTATTATTAGGAATCTTAGGTTTTTATTGGATAACAGGGAGTTTCGAATTTCGAGATTTGTTCGAAATCTTCAATAACCTGATCCGTAATAATGGGGTCAACTCGTTATTTGCTACTCTGTGTGCCTCCCTATTATTCGTCGGTGCAGTTGCTAAATCCGCACAATTTCCCCTTCATGTATGGTTACCTGATGCCATGGAGGGGCCTACTCCTATTTCGGCTCTTATCCATGCTGCTACTATGGTAGCAGCAGGCATTTTTCTTGTCGCTCGATTTCTTCCGCTTTTCACAGTCATACCTTACATAATGAATCTCATTTCTTTGATAGGTGTAATAACGGTACTATTAGGAGCTACTTTAGCTCTTGCTCAAAGAGATATTAAGAGAAGTTTAGCCTATTCTACAATGTCTCAATTGGGTTATATTATGTTAGCCCCAGGGATAGGCTCTTATCGAGCTGCTTTATTCCATTTGATCACTCATGCCTATTCGAAAGCATTATTGTTTTTAGGATCCGGATCAATTATTCATTCAATGGAACCCATTGTTGGATATTCTCCAGATAAAAGTCAGAACATGGTTCTTATGGGTGGTTTAACAAAATATGTGCCGATTACAAAAAATACTTTTTTATTAGGTACACTTTCTCTTTGTGGAATTCCACCCCTTGCTTGTTTTTGGTCTAAAGATGAAATTCTTAATGATAGTTGGTTGTATTCACCTATTTTCGCGATAATAGCTTGTTTCTCAGCGGGGTTAACTGCATTTTATATGTTTCGGATGTATTTACTTACTTTTGATGGTCATTTACATGCTCATTTTCAAAATTACAGTGGCACTCAAAACAGCTCGTTCTATTCAATATCTATATGGGGGAAAGAAGGAACCAAACCAGTTAACAGAAATTTGTTTTTATCAACAATGAATAATAATGAAAAGGTTTCCTTTTTTTCGAAGAAGATATACAAAATGAACGGAAATGTAAGAAATCTGATACGCTCCTGTAGGATTTATTTTGAAAATAAAGACACTTCAACGTATCCCCATGAATCAGACAATACTATGCTTTTGCCTCTACTTATATTGGTCCTATTTACTTTGTTCGTTGGATCCATAGGAATTCCTTTCGATCAAGGAGTAATGGATTTTGATATATTATCGAAATGGTTAACTCCATCAATAAACCTTTTACATAAAAATTCGAACTATTCTGTGGATTGGTATGAATTTGTGACAAATGCAATTTATTCAGTCAGTATAGCCTGTTTTGGAATATTCATAGCGTCTATTTTATATGGGTCTGTTAATTCATCTTTTCAGAATTTGGACTTAATCAATTCATTTGTTAAAAAAACAGGCTCTAAGAAAATTTTATTGGACCGAATAATAAATGCGATATACAATTGGTCATATAATCGTGGTTACATAGATGTTTTTTATGCAACATGCTTAACTACAAGTATAAGAGGATTAGCTGAAGTAACTCATTTTTTAGATAGACGGGTAATTGACGGAATTACCAATGGTGTTGGTGTTGCAAGTTTCTTTGTAGGAGAAGGGATCAAATATGTGGGGGGAGGGCGAATCTCTTCTTATCTCTTTGTATATTTATCATATGTATCCGGCTTTTTATTAATTTACTATATCTATATCTATTCTTTTTGAATAGAATAAGAAGTGACTAGACTTGGTTATTTTTATCATTATACAATCTGGTCCTTTTTTCAAGCACATCCATAGTAAGAGATCCCTTGTTTAGAACTTCTATTCGGTTTATGAATTCATTGCTCAAGCTGTACCTTTTTTGTTCATTGGTATAAACCCAATGATTATACAGATCTTCGGGGGATAGTTTTTCGGTCGTACACAAAGACATCTTTCTTTGCATCATTTCCAAAAAAATCGATAAACTGGGTGGATATGTAAAAGATATTATTTGTTTTCCATCAACTGGACATACGTGAAAAAAATATTGTGACATTTCATTTCTTACAGCATTTTGAAAGACATTTTTTTTTATATATCTCAATGGACGATTACATCGTTTATAGTCGAAAAGAAGATTCACAAGAGGTTTTTCAAACCAGAAGAGGTCTTTATCTTCTTTCTCTTTAAGTATTTCTAACTTCAAAATTTCTTGCCTCTTTTTTTTTTCATGTAGTTTTTTTGGATCCTCCCTTTCTTCCGAACAAAGGGAAGGGTCTTCTTCGGTGGATCCCTCTTGTTCCTGTTTAGTCCCCTTCGTTTCGGAAGTTTTTTCTATTTCTACATCTGTTTCTTCCTCACTTTCCCCCCTTTCTTCCGTTTTTGAGGTTTCTTTCAGTTTCTTAGTGACAATAGGCGACGGTATTCTGCCTAAATAGTAGACACAGGTGATAAATAAGAGAAT